AATATTTTTAGTGTAGAAAGTCTCAAATTCAGGATCTTCCGCTGCACGGATTTCCTGGGAAACAAAGTCATAGGCACGTAAGTTCAGAGCTAGGCCAACTACGCCAATAGCACTCATCCATAAACCGGTGACGGGTACAAATAGCATAAAGAAATGTAACCAACGTTTATTGGAAAAAGCAACACCAAAGATTTGGGACCAAAAGCGGTTAGCAGTTACCATTGAATAAGTTTCTTCAGCTTGAGTTGGATTAAAAGCACGGAAGGTATTTGCACCATCACCATCTTCGAATAGAGTGTTTTCTACGGTAGCCCCATGAATAGCGCATAGCAGAGCCGCACCTAATACTCCAGCAACTCCCATCATATGAAATGGGTTCAACGTCCAATTATGAAATCCTTGGAAGAAAAGGATGAATCGAAATATAGCTGCTACGCCAAAACTCGGTGCAAAGAACCAACCAGATTGTCCCAGTGGATAAATAAGGAATACAGAAACAAAAACAGCGATTGGACCAGAGAATGAAATTGCATTATAAGGCCGCAATTGAACAGACCGAGCAAGTTCAAATTGACGTAACATGAAACCTATTAGTGCAAAAGCCCCATGGAGAGCGACAAAAGTCCACAGACCACCTAATTGACACCAACGAGTAAAATCCCCTTGTGCTTCCGGGCCCCATAGTAGCAACAAAGAGTGTGCTAAACTATTGGCAGGGGTGGAAACTGCCGCGGTTAAGAAATTGCAACCTTCCAAATAGGAACTAGCCAATCCATGGGTATACCAAGAAGTTACAAAAGTAGTCCCTGTAAACCACCCCCCTAAAGCAAAATAAGCACAAGGAAAGAGCAATAGGCCGGACCATCCTACAAAAACGAAACGGTCTCTTCGTAACCAGTCGTCCATAATATCAAATAGATCATTTTCTTCTTTAGGAATTCTACCAAGGGCTATAGTCATAGTGATCCTCCTATTCAATTACTTCAACCATTTCCGAGCATCTCATCTTATTTCCAAGGCATATGATAATTTGATTATCTGTAGACGATTTCTTTCTCGTTTAATGCCCTTTTTCAATGGTCTCGAAGATAGAAATTTTGGATTTGTATCTATGGGGTCACAACCGAGGTCGTGGTAAATTCATGAATTTCATTCGATTAATTTTTCTTATACTCTTCTCTTATACTATAGAAATAAGGAAATAAACATTTGAATTCAGTGTTATTCCAGGATTCCTATTTCAAAGCCTATCTTTTAAGGGAAAACCCCTCTTTTCTCATTCGATTTTTATTGCATGGGTGGAAGAACAAAAAGAGGATTCAGAAAAACAAAAAAGAAAGATATTGAAAAGAAAAATTGACTTTCGAAATCCATTTTTATGTGTAACGGAAAAGAGTTGGGATTTCTTCTTATTCCTATAGAACGTTTAGTAACAAGAATATGAAATCATAAATAGTGAAAAATTCTTGTCTTGCGCGGTCTAAGTCTAAGGAAATACAAAAAATCCGGTTATACAACAATTTCATTCACATCGAATTTTTATATCAGAATAGCGGATAGAGGTATCATTCAAGGGGTCAGGTCTACTTACTTTAGCTTTCTTTCCAATTTTATGGTGGCTTTGATAAGAATCCTTTTTGCTTTGTTGATAAATAATAAAAAAAAAAGAATTTTTTTATAACCTGCTTTTTTTATTCTAACAAGTCCTATACGGAAATGCCCGTAAGAGAAAATATATATAACTGTCTCTCAACCTATATCGAATTTAGGAAAGAAAAAACAAGAATTTTCTTCTTTTTTTTTATTAACATTAAGAAAAAAGAATATAACTAAAAAGGAATTGGCAATATAATTTTTATGCACTTTTCATTTTAAAATGAAAAAAAAAAAAGAAGAATTTTTTGCAATCGTTATTTCTTACCTCTGTTATATCACGAAAACCTTTCGATTTGGAACGGGGAGAGATGGCTGAGTGGACTAAAGCGGCGGATTGCTAATCCGTTGTACAATTTTTTTGTACCGAGGGTTCGAATCCCTCTCTTTCCGCCCCCTTGGATCATTTGGGACTTTCGAATTGTAAGGAATTCTGACCCCCGGATTTTTTCATAGATAAATGTACGAAATAAATTCAATTTGTAAGAAAAAATTCCCAAAAATTGGGGATTTTTACTCCTCACGCCCAGGATTACGTCCTGGGTCATTAGATAGGAATCCAAAGATAAAGAGAGAAACAAAGAATATCACTACTGTATAAACAAAAAGTTTGAGAGTAAGCATTACATAATCTCCAAGATTTTTTTGAAGGAATAGATTACCCGTTTTTCCTTACCACACAGATCCACTAGGATGGGTTTTGTTTATTTTGCCACCTAAAAATGCAAAAATCTATGAAAAAAAAAATAGCAAGAATTCCTTTATAATAAGCACTCTTATCAATATCAAAAATTCGTTTAGGTATTGTGTGGGTACCTAAAGGTACCCGCTCAACGTAGGTGCAGGGGGGTAGAAAGGCTGATCCAAGATTATTGCTGCAGCTATACATTCAATGTAGAAGAATTTTAATTTTAGAATCGAGGGTTCATAATATAAGACTTCTAGGCTCTTATCCGTTTTTTTCTTTTTTGAAATAAATACATCATTCAATTTGGCGGACATAGACATAATAGTAAAGATTTCATCGAAAACTTACAGCAGCTTGCCAAACAAACGCTAATAGAAAAAAGAATACAGGTATGACAGGCATAACATCCACGATTGGGTTGAAAATGGCATAAGCTTCGGGTAATTTGGCGAAGAAAAAACTAGTTGGATTTGGATAAAGAAAAGAGTTAAAACAGATACAGGTTAAACTAAGTATATTAGGCATAACAAGCATTTCGTTCTTGTAGAGTAGATAATTGGATTTTGATTGAGTTATTTTTCTAAGGGAAAAAGGAAAAGAAAAGGGGATTCAAAATCCTTTTTTCTTCAGACTTTCCCAAACACAAAATACCTCCTTGTGTTCGCATTCTCAAATGAAAATGGAAGAAATTCGACTTTCATATAATATCTTAATAGAATTCCATGTAATGATCAATGCATTTTTTGAATTCTATATTATCCGTATGTCTAGAATCCTAGCAAGAAAATATTCCTCATTTTTTAGGTAATTGAAGTGGGATTGACGTTTAATATATAAACCACTACTGTTTATTATTATTAGTGTCGCATAAAAGAAATGGGGCGTGGCCAAGTGGTAAGGCAGCGGGTTTTGGTCCCGTTACTCGGAGGTTCGAATCCTTCCGTCCCAGATTTTTTCTGATGAAACGAAAGATAGAATCGTATTGTGCCCTGCACGACACAAAAGTTTATTAAAGAGAATAATTCTCTCTTATGAACTCTTAGATTAGATGCATTTCTAGTCAAATTGATTATCTTTTATGTGTTTTGAAATTAGGACTTCTTAGATAAACTTTATACTCCATATCCATGAAGTGGAAATTCTTAAAGGATACATTTGACACCCAATGTGAAAGAAAAGAAGTACTCCTATTTCTTTTTCTCGAACTAAAGAACTAAAGTAAGTAAAAAAAAAAGGAGAGTATCCTAATTCTATGTTTCATGGCCAGATTAAAGAATAGGATGTTTTTAGTTTCAGCACAGGCCTTAAAACTTTTGACCAAGATCGGCGTGAGAAAAAAGAAAAGAGCTTTCATTCTACGGATAGGGACTCGATTTTTCTATTTTAGGTATTATCTTATTTGCAAATATCCATTTCTAAATCAATGGAACGCGAGGATTAGAAATAAATGCATATATTCTGTCTACTCGACTTTCGAATTGATTGAAAAAAAAAATCATATTTTTTTTCTTTTTTCTTTCTTTTTTTACTCGAGTCGAAGAAGTATGAGAATTTTTTAACTACCAAAAAACTGCCAATCTTTTCATTGGCATAGTTTATTTGGTTATTCATTGGCATAGTTTATTTGGTTAATAGTTAATTGTTTTTGTTACAGAAAAATATATTAGTAATTCAATTTATTACACTTTTTTGGGGTTGGTAGTTTATTTATTGGAGAAACAGAGTAGATCCTTCTCGCTTTAGGATTGATCATCTCGAGTTTTCTGTTAAGGATGGAAATTCAATAATAAATAAGTCTTAAGCAAACTTTTTTATTCATCTTTTTCAAACTATGTTTCATTCATATGATAGAATATGGGTTTAAATAAATTGGATCTTTGCTTTGCGGAGTCTTCCCCGATAAATACTTATTTCTTTTATCTTCATAGAAAGCAAGTTTGAATTAGTAGACAAAACCAATGACTAATGACTATTCATGATTCCATCCATATTGGATCAATTTTCGATACCGCTTTGTAATAAAATTAGAGGAATGTTATGGTAAAACTTCGTTTAAAACGATGTGGTAGAAAGCAACGTGCGACTTGAAGGACATAATCAATTGTGGATTTTGCTCTCCATCATTTTCCATAATAATGAAAATGCTCTTAGCTCGACATAGTCTGTTTTATTTGTCCCAAATCGAATTTGCGCTGGGTTGTTTGTAAGTAAATAGTATACGATGGAGCTCGAGAGGACAGAATTTTTTTTATCAAGGGAAAGAATCTAGGGTTAGTGAAAACTAATAAATTAGGCCAACTTTGTCAGTCTATCCTTAATAGAGAAATCGAAAGGTTAAAATTAAGAAAAAAGTCCAATTTGGGAAGATTGGAAAAACTTTTTTTTTTCCATTATTTTTTTCCATTAAAAGTCTATCAGAATTAATCGTTCATATTCGATTTCTATAGAAGAGGGAAATGCTTTATCGAAGGAAATAAGAAAAAAAGAAAGGGTATGTTGCTGCCCTTTTGAGAGAAAAAAGAATAGGAATTCCCGAAGTAATGTCTAAACCCAAGGATTTCACAAATCAAAGATAAAGGATTCCGGAACAAGTAAACGCGATTTTCAACCGTCTCAACAATAGAATTAGATCAGAATAATGAAAAAAAAAAAAAAGTAAATTTGTTCGAGATAAGATAAAGAAAAGAGTTTATAGACGACTCAAAAAATTTCGAAGGATTTTTCTTTTCAAGTTTGTCAGTCAAAATTAGTCAACTTGAGTCATGAGTATAAATGAAATTGATTTTCTCTTTTCTGTAAGGAAATTAATGCAAGTCATAGTCTAATTTCTATCTACTTGTATTATAGATAGAGATTCGAATCATTTTCTCGAGCCGTATGAGGAGAAAACCTCCTATACGTTTCTAGGGGGGGCCTTGTTTATCTACATCTATCCCAATAAGCTGTCTATCGAATCGTTGCAATTGATGTTCGATCTCGAAGAGAAGGAAGAGATCTTCGAAAAGTGGGTTTTTATGATCCGATAAAGAATCAAACTTGTTTAAATGTTCCAGTTATTCTCTATTTCCTTGAAAAGGGTGCTCAACCCACAAGAACTGTTTATGATATTTTAAGGAAGGCAGAATTCTTTAACGATAAAGAAAAAGAAAGAACTTTGAGTTAATTGAAGAGCTAAATGAATAAATAAAGTAAGAGAGGGTCACTAGTACCCCTTAATTATTTAGACACAATTTGCCTCTTTCTTAGTCCTATTTTTTTTTTTGCTGCATTTATGTCGTGCCAATCCAACAAAAGCCTATATTTTCTTTTTTTTGTATCTAATTGCTTTTCTTATCTTTGTATTTACATTGACAAAGGTCTATTGAACAAATAGAATCTGTAGATAGATGGATCTATTTATCGTCACTCAATATTAGGTATTTCTGTCTACACTTCGCCTAAATAATAGGGTTGTCCTCCTTGCATGTACTCTCATATAAAATTTTTTTATTTAAAGAAATTCAAATTGCTAAAAAAACGACAATTTTTCCATTGTGATTGGAGCCGCTCCTTTTTTCACCTTAGTGAAATTTAACCGGATCTGTTCATTTTGGTATTTGTGTATTTTTTTTAATGGGCGCTAAAATTTTTCTTTTGATGTCTTGCTAACTCAATATTTTGACAGGGGCGTACGGTGTAATTCCATCGATTTTTGGATTTCGATCGTATCTAAGATCCTATTTTATCTGGGTTGCTAACTCAATGGTAGAGTACTCGGCTTTTAAGTGCGACTATGATCTTTTACACATTTGGATGAAGCAACAAATTCGTCCAGACTCTTGGTAGAGTCTAGAAGACCACGACTGATCCTCAAAGGTAATGAAGGGAAAAAATAGCATGTCGTAATAAAATCAATTTCTTTTTTTTTGAATTTCTAGGTCTAGCGAATAAATGGATAGAGCCTGGTTCTAATTCTGGTAAAAAAAAAAGCAACGAGCTTAACTTCTTAATTGGAATGATTCCCCGATCTAATTAGACGTTAAAAATAGATTAGTGCCTGATGCGGGGAAAGGTTGGGTTTTACTGTCAGTGGACCCCTCACCTTTTTTTTAGAAATCCTAATTATTCTTGATTATGGATTGAAAAGGAATGTTATGAATTGAATGTGTAAAAGAAACAGTATATTGATAAAAACACTGTATTCCAAAGTCAAAAGAGCGATTGGCCTGCAAAAATAAAAAAAAGATTTGTTCTTTTTTTTGTAATTAAAACAAACAAAAACGAATTCGATAGAAAAGGAGCTAAAAAAGAAAAGATCTATGGATTAGACTTCTTTCCAGGGTTTGTATTAAAAAATGCAACATCCTGTTTTGACCATATTGCACTATGTATCATCATTTGATAAACCGAGAAATACTTTTTTCTCTGATTCAAGTAGAAATACAAATGGAAAAATTCGAAGAGTGTTCAGAAAAACAGAAATCTCGTCAACAATACTTCATCTACCCACTTCTCTTTCAGGAATATATTTATGCATTTGCCTATGATTATGGATTAAAAGGTTCTGAACCTGTGGAAATTCTTCGTTGTAATAACAAGAAATTTAGTTCACTACTTGTGAAACGTTTAATTATTCGAATGTATCAGCAGAATTTTTTGAGAAATTCGGCTAATCGTCCTAACCAAGATCGATTGTTGGATCACACCAATTATTTGTATTCTGAGTTTTATTCTCAGATTCTGTCTGAGGGGTTTGCGATCGTTGTAGAAATCCCATTCCCACTAGTAGAATTATCTTGTCCAGAAGAAAAAAAAATACCAAAGTTTCAAAATTTACAATCTATTCATTCACTATTTCCCTTTTTAGAAGACAAATTTTTGCATTTAGATTATCTATCACATATAGAAATACCCTATCCTATCCATTTAGAAATCTTGGTTCAACTCCTTGAATACCGGATCAAAGATGTTCCATCTTTGCATTTATTGCGATTCTTTCTCAACTGTTATTCGAATTGGAATAGTCTTATTACTTCAATGAAATCCTTTTTTCTATTTTCAAAAGAAAATAAAAGACTATTTCGATTCCTATATAACTCTTATGTATCAGAATATGAATTTTTCTTGTTGTTTCTTCGTAAACAATCTTCTTGCTTACGATTAACATCTTCTGGAACCTT